TGCCGTCGGAAAAAAAAGAAGTCCCAACCCTATTAACATAGGAACTGGAAGTGGAATAAAAGGTATTATCCACGCATATTGATATGTCTGTTCCATAAAATAAAAAGTTTTTTATTCTTAATTAATTGTTTCCGATTTACCGGATCTTACTTCGTTCGAAAAAAGTCAATAAAAAATCAAGATATGCACTAACTTATTTAATCATTTTATATTAATATTTATTCTTAGTCTTTTTAAAATCGTTCAAATATTCAAAACAAGAAGTTACAATTGGTCAAATGATATGACCAATTGACATATAAAAACGAATCCTTATAATAGGAAAATGAAAATCTAGCAAGGATAAAAATTTAGACTAAAAACTAAAAAGAGTACTTTATCCTGATATGAAATATAGGATTAACTAAGGACATCGGTCTAATGAAATAAAAACTCTTGATTTTAGTTAGTTTATTTCAACTCATTAACTAATTCATTATGGGATTGATTGTTTTCCATTTCAATAAAAATATTTTATTAGTAAAGTTTAGAAGATTATAGATCTAAAATAAACTTTTTTATCGAGAAAGGATAAAAAATGACTGAGATCTTTTTTTATCAAACCACGTATCCTTTAACAACTAGTATCATTCAAATTTTCAAATCGAAATTAGTTTTATCAAGTTTGATTAAAAAAAGACTCTATTTATTAGACAAAAGTTTACAATCCTTTGAGGTATTTTATTACATGTAAATAAAGTATAGAATGAGTAAAATAAAGGTCTTTTAGGTTCTTTATTTATTTTATTAAGTTTGATTTAGCAAATTCTAAAGATATAACTTTGAGAGATAAACAACGATAACTAAAAGTTCCAAACCTAAAATTTTTGGTTTTACGGATAGTGTAGTGTATGAAATAAAAAATGTTTTATTTCGAGTAATTTTTGAGCTAATTTTCACAGATCTTTGACATATCTATATTTCTTTTTTATGAAGATAATCTTATTTAGAGAAAATGAATAAGAAAAAAGAATTCGTGTTGAACAATATATGTCTTTCACATCCAACTATAACAATGAATAACTTTTAAATGGCAGTTCCAAAAAAACGTACTTCGATATCAAAAAAGCGTATTCGTAAAAATATTTGGAAAAGGAAAGGATATGCGGCGGCGTTAAAAGCTTTGTCATTGGGAAAATCTCTTTCTACCGGGAATTCAAAAAGTTTTTTTGTACGACAAACAAATAAGTCCTAAAATATCGGACTAATCAGAATGGATTTGACTCCAAAAATGGGCTCAGTAATTTGTTAATATCAAAGTTAATATATTAATATCAAAGTTAATATAAAATTAACAATTGGCAGTCCCTATTCTAATCAATATGAAATAGACCCTTAATTTTATATTTTATAAAAGAATTCTTCTGTTTTTTTGAATAAAAAAAAAATACAAAAATGTTTATTTATTTTTAGTATATTTTCACTCAACTTTTGGTGGTGGGGAGTCTTATTTTCCCCATCGACCTTTACAATAATGAAAAATTTTTATGTTTCTCAGGAAGGCCAGATAGAAGATTTTTAGTTCAAATTAATGAAGTGTTGAAACTAATTGATTCCATGTTAAAAATTTTTGGATAACTTTCTGACTTAATAGTTTAATTTATTTACTATATGGAATGGGTTTTACATATCTTTCCAATTTTCAGCCCAATGAATATAAATAAAATGAATATAAATAAAAGAACTTAATTGTTGCAATATTATGTATATGTACAAGAATTTTGTCAATTTGGAGTAATCCAAAGGAATAATACAAAATAGACAGATTAAAAATTCATCGATAAAATTTATTTTTTGTTTTCAATTTATGAAATAAGATAAACCAGAAATAATGACAATAAAAGTAAAAAATAAATAAAAGTAAAAAATGAAACTAATGAACCTTCAAATTTACTTTTGAACTCATTTTTTTATCAATTTGAATCTTTACTAAAAAACTGATTTGGTTGAATTGACTTGTTCAATCTCGACGATTGAATATGAATAGGCTATTATGAGTTCGAGCAAGCCGCTATGGTGAAATCGGTAGACACGCTGCTCTTAGGAAGCAGTGCTAGAGCATCTCGGTTCGAGTCCGAGTGGCGGCATGCCGTCTTCTAAAAGAGATACAATAGGTCCTATAATAAAAATAAATGAAATTCCCCATTTCTATTTCTTAATTAATATAGGGGATTCCCCCCCCTTTTTCATTTTTATGATATTTTCAACTTTAGAGCATATATTAACTCATATTTCTTTTTCTATTGTTTCAATTGTAATTACACTTCATTTGATAACCTTATTGGGCAATGAAATCATAAAACCATATGATTCGTCAGAAAAGGGGATGATAGCTACTTTTTTATGTCTAACAGGATTATTAATCACTCGTTGGATTTATTCAGGCCATTTCCCACTAAGTGATTTATATGAATCATTCATTTTTCTTTCATGGAGTTTCTCCCTTATTCATACAGTGCCT